TAAAAAGGGGGAATATTTTCATCTATTTTGTATCGTTTTGGCGGCATGGCCGAGTGGTAAGGCGGGGGACTGCAAATCCTTTTTCCCCAGTTCAAATCCGGGTGTCGCCTGATCAACACAAGACTCAAAATTCCTTAAGTCTCTTCTCTCTTCTACTGATATAACTCGACGAGTTATTTATTCCCCAGGGGGAGGTGGCCCTTGAGACTTCTTTGATTTTAAACATCCGTAGAGGGCTGTAAATCTTTGAGTCAAGGATTCACCAAAAGAAAGATTAGAGTAGTGTAAGGGAATCGGTAAGTATTGATACCCCTTCCACTATTAATGTAGTGTCTACTAACTAGGCCTTGAATTAGATTGGAGCTTTTTTTATATTTATATAAAAGTGCAAAAATAAAAAATTTCTGTTTGGTAACCCTAGTCAAGAAAAGAATAGGCTATTTTACGATTGTTTCAAAGACACAAGCAGGAGAGGGTAAGGATTAGATCCAATGGGAAATCGAGGTATGTGATAGATTAGATAGCGATCCGTCTGGACTCAATATTTTTTTTTTTCCTTTTCTTTAGCAAGGACAAAAAAAGAAAGACTAGGTTGGATTATCCTAGACGTTCTATTAGTAACATTCCCTCGATACTTGGAAGGGTGTCACTGCCTGTTGTTATTTTGCTTGGGCTTAATGTTTCCCGATTCTACTAGAAATCATATTTAAGAATATGTGGGTTTATTGGATTAGTTAATCGATAGTGTTGGTCCAGAACACCCCCCCTTTTTTTGACTCTGCACCAGTGATTCCACTATTATTAGTGAGCAATAATGGAATAATTCCTTCATATTCATAGAGATAGGGGACACAAATCACATGGATATAGTAAGTCTCGCTTGGGCTGCTTTAATGGTAGTCTTTACATTTTCCCTTTCACTCGTAGTATGGGGAAGAAGTGGACTCTAAGGGTACTACGAAATTGAGTTAGCTTTTTTAACCATCTAATACTAATAATGAAAAATAAACGATTCCTTTTATTAATATATGCCCAGAGCCTTTTTCCTTCGTTGATTTGATTTTCGATTGATCTATATTAAACCTCTATCTTTATAGAGTAAATTTTTAGACATTAAATAAAATAACACTAATAAAATAAATAGTATGATAGAAAGAAATAGATAACTCTTTCTACCATACTATCGGATCTCATAGAATACTGCTGATTCTAGTCTGCTCATTTCATTTAAGACGAAAAAGGGGAATCCTTACTAAGAACTCCGAAGTCAAGTTTCATTCAAATTCATTATTTTGACTGACTGTTTTTACATATATGATAAGTAAAAAAGCAGTAGGGACTAGAATGAACAGTGCAGTAGCAATAAATGCAAGAATATTTACTTCCATAATCTCATCTTTCTTTTTTTTTTTTTTACTTCGCAATAACTCGGGATTTAATCCCATAGAGATGATAAATCTTACGCCTGTAAATTCAATGGGATGAATTAAATCTCGATAATGATATTGAATCGGCTCAATATCGTGAATAACTGAGCTATCAAATCGATTCATCGTCCAGAATTGAATAGTATAACATAGGAAGATCTTTTATCCATACCGAATCTTTATAATCCAATCAAAAATTCCTTTATTTTGCGTTTTTTTTTTTCATTTCGATAAACTACCGCCTTCGGGGTACAATCATCTGATGAAGTATCATCTAACCTTCTTTCCATTTCCCTTCGATTCTTTGTTTGGATTTGTAACCAATGGAAATGAAAAGAAGGACGGAGTGAAGTTCGAAACTTCGTTTTTTTAATGATCTCATTTTCTTGGAAGACAAAGAAGTGTGATAAAGATGAGTCCCATTACAAAAGATCTAATATTCTGGCAAATGCACTCTTTTTTCGTTTGTTCTGTCTTCAGGAAGAAAAATAAATAAAGATCCGCGTTGGAAATAAAATTCTGCTCCCTGTACCCCTTTCATCCCCCTTTTCATAGAAAAGGAGAAGTCTTTATTGGGTCTGTCGGGACTGACGGGGCTCGAACCCGCAGCTTCCGCCTTGACAGGGCGGTGCTCTGACCAGTTGAACTACAATCCCAAGGAAATAAGGTGTCTAGAATATATATTCTTATGATCTCCATTAATCACCCGGTTGTAACCGGGACGCGGGTGATGTATTGATATACATGGTTTAGTAAGAGTGAGATGGATTACATATTACATAGTAATCCTTTTGTTATTGCCAAATCGATTGATTCTCAATCGTTCAATGATCAAAAAGATTCTTTTTTTATTTCCTCGTTTCTTTAGACTTTATACTTACAGATTGTGATATGAATCTAGATCATTAAGAAGATCATAATTTGTGAGAACAAATAACTAAAAAGAGGGAGATATCCGAAAGTTTTATTTTTCTTATTCTATGGATTATAGGATTATATAATTTGATCTTGGCTCAGCGAATTCTTGGGCCGAGCTGGATTTGAACCAGCGTAGGCATTATTGCCAACGAATT